TCCACAATGGGTTTTTCAATATAAAAAGGGGAAGGGGTGTTTTTAAATAGTGTGTTTGTTTTAAGATACTATACAATCAATCGAAGAAATGTATCCAATCCAAAGAGAAAAGTAAGGATTTTTTTAGGAAAGGGATTAAAGAAAACAGTATTCAAGATACAAGTACAAAAATTAATAACCCCCCCCAAAAAAACGGAATATTTTCATATATTTTTTGTATCGTTTTGGCGACATGGCCGAGCGGTAAGGCGGGGGACTGCAAATCCTTTTTCCCCAGTTCAAATCTGGGTGTCGCCTGATCAACAAAAAAATCGGAATACCTTATTATATTTTTATATTTTATATTATGTTATATTTTATATTATGTTTTGCTGAGATAACTTGACAAAATTTTTTTTCCAGCAGAAGTAAGCGGGGGAGAGGACTCTTGATACTTGCTTGATTCTATAAGCATCTGGCGGTTCTGTTCTCTAAAATGAAAATGCTGTAAATCCTTGCGTCTAGGCTTCAGTTCAAGGAAAGATTATATTAGTGAATATTGAATGAAAAAGAATCGTTAAATCTTAATATGTCTTCTATTATTAATGTAGTGTTTATTAATTAGGTCTTGAATTAAGTTGGATAGACGAACGAGGAATTTATTTGATTATTAATTTATTAGTTGCGTAAAGGTCGAAAGATACTTTGTTCGTATATAGACTCATGAAATTCTCTGTGTGCTCCTGCATTCAATTTAATATTGATTGAAGAGATAATTGGCTTTAATGTAATAGACTATCTTCCGATTGTTTCACCGAGACAAGCAGGAGACGTAATGTAAGGATTAGATAAAATGAAAAAAGAAATAGGGTATGTGATAGATATAGATAGTGATTTATCTTGACTCTAGATTTTTATACTTTTTACTTAATGAAATGAAGGTCAACAAAAGAAAGACTAGGTCTTATTATTCCTACATGTTAGTAACATTCCCTTGAAACTTCCAGGGGTGTATCTACGTATTTTGCTTGTGCTTAGTGTTTTCCGATTCTACTCGAAATCATATAAGAAACCTGTTATAATTGTGAGTTTATTGGATTGTTTCATCAACGGTATTGGGTCAGAATTCCCTTTTGACTCTGCGCCAGGAATTCCACTATTATTAATGAACATAATAATGAGTAGTGAACAATAATGGAATAATTCCTTCATATTTATAGAGATAGGGGATATAATTCACATGGATATAGTAAGTCTCGCTTGGGCTGCTTTAATGGTAGTCTTTACATTTTCTCTTTCACTCGTAGTCTGGGGTAGAAGTGGACTCTAGAAGTACTACTAATTGAGTTTGATTCCTCAAACTCAACTCATATCAATTGTTTTATAGATCGTTCTGCAAAGTCCTTTTTTTTACTGTTCAAATAGAAAAGAAAATAATTATGTTATTAAGTGGATACAGACTTCCTATGGGAAACAACATAGACATAGTGGTTGTCCAACAATATACTACACATAATAAAATATTGCCTTGGGCAAGTCACATATTGCGCGTTCCCGCTTTTTTTATTCTTTTAGAAATTTTATTTCTGTTATGCTTGCTTTATTGAACTCATTTCATATCATGGTTCAAACGTTAAAAATCAGTGGGCTTTACTAATCCTTTTCGAAATCCAAAGAGGTTCCCATGGAAATGAATCACTGGATCATCTGTCAACTGATCAATCAATTACTTCTTCGGAATACTAAAAAAAGATTATGTGATTTTCTTTTTATTAATTATTAGTAATTATTTATTAATTATTAATATAGGCCTATACTCTTACTCTTTTTTCCTTCGTCAATTTGATTCTTTCAATGGATATCGGGATTCATATTGAATAGAATCAGAAATTCTAGGAATTCGAATTGTAAGAGTAAGAATTGCCCTTCGATTTTTTCAGATTGATGATTGGAATCAACACAAATTAAATAGATGAAGCAAAGAAATAGAATTGGTACACTATGTAAATACATTACATATATGTAATTGATATCTCTGAAGATACATATTGTAGATTGATCTATATTAAACCTCTATCTTTATACAGTACGACTTTATATACTACAATAACAATAATAAGTATGGTAGAAAGAAATATATGAATCTTTCTACCATACTATCGAATCTCATAAAATACTGATGATTCTAGTCCGCTTATTTCATTTAAGACACGAAATTTTAATACTTTTCATTTTATTTTTTCTTTTCAATCATTGATAAGAACTAAACAGTCAAGTTTAATTCAAATTAATCATTTTGACTGACTGTTTTTACATATATTATAAGTAAAAAAGCAGTAGGAACTAGAATGAACAGTGCAGTAGCAATAAATGCGAGAATATTTACTTCCATAATCTCATCGTTTCATTTTTAATTAATTCGCAATAACTCGGGATTTAATCCCATAGAGCTGATAAATCTTTCGCCTGTAAATTCAATATTCAATGGGATGAATTATATCTCGACGATATCGAATCGGAGCAATATCATGAATAACAATATCTGAGCTATCAAATTGATTCATCGTCGAGAATTAAATAGTATAACATAGGAAGATCTTTTATCCATACCGAATTCAAATTTTGATTCCCGATCCGATAAATAATTCCTTTACTTTCTTTATCATTCTTTCTTTTCTATAACCTACGCCCCTCCTTGTACAATCATCTGATGAAATATCATATGACCGCCTTTACACTTACTTACATTGGTTATAAAAAACCCCAATAAAATAACCAATAGAAGCGAAATGTAAAAAGGAAGAAGTTTAGTTCTAAACCCCCTTTTTTATGATCTAATCTTCTTGGAAAACAAAGAAGTAGTATAAATAAGGAGAGTCCGGGTATAAAAAAATCGAGTATTCCATCAAATTCATTAAAAAGTTTGTTCTTTCTTCGGCAAGACCCTTAAACTTAAAAAAGATTATTCATTCCCTCACAAAGAGAGATAGCACTTGCTAAGAGAGATAGGACCTTCTTTGAGCTTTATTTTATTAATATCCCATTTCTTTGTTCTTTGGATTAATTATGGGATGCATATATCAAAAATTCAGTGTGAAATTTGAATGAGATAAATTGTTTCAAATTCACATTAATAATTGAAATTATTAATTGAGGTTACACAAAATTGGAGTCCTAAAGGGATATACTTTTAATCTTACTTTAATCTTACTAAAGGTATATACTTTTAATCTTAAAAGTATTATATCAAAGTTACTATGTTAAGTTAATTTTTTTTGTATCATACAAATTCCATTTGTGTATAGCCTCCTGTAAACGTATAGTACTCTATTACACAGATTGGGAATAATCGAAAAAGCCAGACTCCGTACGGTATCTCTTGGAATCCTGAATATGATTTTACCAATCATTGTACTAATCTACATATGTCTTTCTCCTATCAATCGGTACTAGTTGAATAAATGGTAATTCCCATATTTCTTTGATGATAAGTGTGAAACTAATAAATAAAATACTAAAATACTAATAAATAAATAAAATAGGAGGGTATCCTCTTGGGAATGAAATTATGCTATTTGTTTTGTTCTCCTTTTCACAGCAAATGCAGAGATGAATTGATGTATTTTTTTTTAGTGGATTTGGGTCTGTCGGGACTGACGGGGCTCGAACCCGCAGCTTCCGCCTTGACAGGGCGGTGCTCTGACCAATTGAACTACAATCCCAAGGAAATAGAGTGTACATCATACATATTCTTATGATTTCATTCAAACCCTTTCTATTACTATTAGAGTTTAGATATTTAGATTAGAATAGTCGTATTATAACAGAAACGCGCGTAATATATTTGATATACACACGGATATGCACTTTAGTGGGAGTGTCTCACGGATTGTTAATAATCCTTTCGTTTTTTATAAATTGAAAAATAATCAAAAAAATCTTTCAATGAAAAAAAAAAAGAGTTTTTTATTTATTCTTTATTTTATTCTTTTCCTTATACTTCCAGATCCTTATATGAATCTAGTATGAATCTAGATCATTAGCAAGCAAGATCAGAATTTGTGAGAAAAAAATAAAGAGAGCAAATGAACAGCGGTAAAATATATCAGAAATTTTTAGTTTTTTTTCTTCTTCCGTATTCCGATCAGGCATTTCTGGGGAACAACAAATGGGGTTCTATCATTTCATGGTGGATCGGCCAATTATTGGGCCGAGCTGGATTTGAACCAGCGTAGACATATTGCCAACGAATTTACAGTCCGTCCCCATTAACCGCTCGGGCATCGACCCAGGAAGAATCAATTCCCGGCTTATTGATAATCCATGATCAACTTCCTTTCGTAGTACCCTACCCCCAGGGGAATTCGAATCCCCGCTGCCTCCTTGAAAGAGAGATGTCCTGAACCACTAGACGATGGGGGCAAGTATGCCCGACCGCCATCATACTGTGCTCATTGTATGAACAGTTTTTTGAAATTGTCAATATAATGTGGTATGATTAAATCTGAAAGATCTTTCCCTCTTTCATGATTCCATAGAATCTTTTGATTCGTATTTATATTCATGAATCATTCATTCTAATCATATAATTTTTTTTTAATATTATTTTCATTAATTTTATTTATTTTATTCATTAATTTTATTTATTTTATTAATTTTATTTATTTTATATTTATTCTTTGAAATAGAATAAATAAAATTAAAATAAATAGATATTAATTGATATTAATTATAAATCGATATTTCTATTAAATATTTCTATTAAAATAAAAAAAAAAAATAAATAAAATAAGAAACTAAATCGGTAGAATAGAAATAATACGAGGTATAGGACCTTTTGGGGAGTGATTGGTCCGCCAGACCAGAAAGGGAAATTAAACTTCATTTTTCTATCTTACACTAAGCCAGGAAATTAAAAAAAATCTGAAAATATGGGAAGAAGGATAGGGATCAACAAGTTATTGAAAATTGTTTTTCTCTAAGAATTAAGTTCGGGGAACAAGTAAAATAAATCTTTTTAT